CTCGAGTTTTTGGTGCGATTGCCCGAGAATTGAGACAGTTCAATTTTACTAAAATAGTTTCATTAGCTCCCGAGGTATTATAAAATGAGACCACGGTATGGTTATAGTAGGCTATTTAAAAGAAATAGATTAAGATTCATTTAGTAGATTTTGTCTCACGTATATACCTTTCAAAATTCGTATTCATAAACAAATATGTAAAAAAAAAAAGAAAAACATGTTGATTATATCCAAATTTGGAGGCACCAAAAATTTTAATTAATCATGGGTAGTGATACTATTGCTGACATAATAACCTCTATACGAAATGCCGATATGTATAGAAAAAGCGTGGTTCGAGTAGCATCTACTAATATCAGCCAAAGTATTGTTAAAATACTTTTACGCGAGGGTTTTATCGAAAACGTGAGAAAACATCGAGAAAACAACAAATCTTTTTTGGTTTTAACCCTACGACATAGAAGAAACAGGAAAAGTACTTATAGAAATCTTTTAAATTTAAAACGGATCAGTAAGCCCGGGCTACGAATCTATTCTAACTATCAAAGAATTCCTAGAATTTTAGGCGGGATGGGCGTTGTAATTCTTTCTACCTCTCGGGGTATAATGACAGACCGAGAGGCTCGACTAGAAAGAATAGGCGGAGAAATTTTGTGTTATATATGGTAATCTTTCTAATATCCAAATTGAATATGAAACTTCTTTTTTGTGAAAAAGAAAAGAGAAGAGGTGGGTTGTCTAATAGGGTTCTTCCTCCACTAGTTGATACTTCAAGGGGGTTTTACCTGGAATGAAAGAACAAAAATGGATTCATGAAGGTTTAATTACTGAATCGCTTCCCAACGGCATGTTCCGAGTTCGTTTAGATAATGAAGATATTATTCTAGGTCATGTTTCAGGAAAAATCCGACGTAGTTTTATACGGATACTGCCAGGAGATAGAGTCAAAATTGAAGTAAGTCGTTATGATTCAACCAGAGGTCGTATAATTTATCGACTCCGCAACAAAGATTCGAAAGATTAGGTGTTTTTTCAACTTCACTATTTATTTCGTAGGAATACGATTTGAAATTGAAAATTTCAAGAAACTTATTTTCTTCCAAGAAGTGGATTCAAAATTAAAGTAAGGAGTGACAAATATGAAAATAAGAGCTTCCGTTCGTAAAATTTGTGAAAAATGTCGACTAATCCGTCGTCGGGGACGAATTATAGTAATTTGTTCCAACCCAAGACATAAACAAAGACAAGGATAATAAGACTCGTTAAAGACCTGATATACAAATAGGGGATCTGTTTTGACCTGAAATGGATATATCCATATATCTCTGACTCAAATTTATGAGATGATAAAATATGGCAAAAGCTATACCGAAAAAGAGTTCACGTGGACGTATTGGTTCACGTAAGAGTACACGTAAAATACCAAAGGGGGTTATTCATATTCAAGCAAGTTTCAATAATACCATTGTGACTGTTACAGATGTACGGGGGCGTGTGGTTTCTTGGTCCTCCGCCGGTACTTGTGGCTTCCGAGGTACAAGAAGAGGGACGCCATTTGCTGCTCAAACCGCAGCGGCAAATGCTATTCGTGCAGTAGTAGATCAAGGTATGCAACGAGCAGAAGTCATGATTAAAGGTCCCGGTCTCGGAAGAGACGCAGCATTACGAGCTATTCGCAGAAGTGGTATACTATTAACTTTCGTACGGGATGTAACTCCTATGCCACATAATGGCTGTAGACCCCCGAAGAAACGGCGTGTGTAGAAATCAAAATAGAAGATATTTCACTAGCAAGAGAAACAAGAGAAATAAATGATTCAATGATCTGATCAAATAATATTATTATGGTTCGAGAGAAAATAGCAGTATCTACTCGGACACTACAGTGGAAGTGTGTTGAATCAGCAGCAGACAGTAAGCGTCTTTTTTATGGGCGCTTTATTCTGTCTCCGCTTATGAAAGGTCAAGCAGACACAATAGGCATTGCGATGCGAAGAGCTTTGCTTGGAGAAATCGAAGGAACATGTATAACACGCGCAAAATCTGAGAAAATATCTCACGAATATTCTACCATAATGGGTATTCAAGAATCAGTACATGAAATTTTAATGAATTTGAAAGAAATCGTATTGAGAAGTAATCTCTATGGAACTTGTGAGGCGTCTATTTGTGTCAGGGGCCCTGGATATGTAACTGCTCAAGATATCCTCTTACCGCCTTATGTAGAAATCGTCGATAATACACAGCATATAGCTTGCTTGACAGAACCCATTGAGTTGGTTATTGGATTACAAATAGAGAAGAATCGCGGATATCTTATAAAAGCGCCAAATACCTTTCAAGATGGAAGTTATCCTATAGATCCTGTATTCATGCCTGTTCGAAATGCGAATCATAGTATTCATTCTTATGAAAATGGTAACAAAGAAATACTATTTCTCGAAATATGGACAAATGGAAGTTTAACTCCTAAAGAAGCACTTCACGAAGCCTCCCGGAA